GCTAGTGTAGCTTAAACCAAAGCATAACACTGAAGATGTTAAGATGAATCCTAGAAAGATTCCACGGGCACAAAGGCTTGGTCCTGACTTTACTATCAGCTTTAACTCAATTTATACATGCAAGTATCCGCATCCCTGTGAGAATGCCCTCAATCCTCTGTCCGAGAACGAGGAGCAGGCATCAGGCACAACTTAACCTGCCCAAGACGCCTTGCTAAGCCACACCCCCAAGGGATTTCAGCAGTAATAAATATTAAGCCATAAGTGCAAACTTGACTTAGTTAGGGTTAAAAGGGCCGGTAAAATTCGTGCCAGCCACCGCGGTTATACGAAAGACCCTAGTTGATAAACACGGCGTAAAGGGTGGTTAAGGAAAACAAGCAATAAAGCTAAAGACCCTCTAAGCTGTCATACGCATCCCGAGAGCACGAAACCCAAGCACGAAAGTGGCTTTAAACATTATTACCTGACCCCACGAAAGCTAAGAAACAAACTGGGATTAGATACCCCACTATGCTTAGCTATAAACCTAGATGTTCCCTTACACAAACATCCGCCCGGGTACTACGAGCGCAGCTTAAAACCCAAAGGACTTGGCGGTGTCTCAGACCCACCTAGAGGAGCCTGTTCTAGAACCGATAACCCCCGTTAAACCTCACCACTTCTTGTTTTCCCCGCCTATATACCGCCGTCGTCAGCTTACCCTGTGAAGGCTAAATAGTAAGCAAAATGGGCTCGCCCAAAAACGTCAGGTCGAGGTGTAGCGTACGAAGTGGGAAGAAATGGGCTACATTTTCTATACATATAGAATATTACGAATGACATATTGAAATAGATGTCTGAAGGTGGATTTAGCAGTAAAAAACAAACAGAGTGTCCTTTTGAATTAGGCTCTGAGACGCGCACACACCGCCCGTCACTCTCCCCACATTTATAACTACCCAATATATAATAAAACACATAATTACACGGGGAGGCAAGTCGTAACATGGTAAGTGTACCGGAAGGTGCACTTGGAACAATCAGGACGTGGCTGAGATAGTTAAGCATCTCCCTTACACCGAGAAGACATCCATGCAAGTTGGATCGCCCTGAGCTAAACAGCTAGCTTAAATACCAAAAATTATTAATCAACATTAAAAATCTTTACAAGACCCCAACAATTCAAATTAAAACATTTTACCGCCCAAGTATGTGAGACAGAAAAGGCACACAAAAGCTATAGAAAAAGTACCGCAAGGGAACGCTGAAAGAGAAATGAAATAAATCATTAAAGCCCCACAAAGCAGAGACTAAACCTCGTACCTTTTGCATCATGATTTAGCTAGCCCTTCTGAGCAAAGCGCACTTTAGTTCAAAACCCCGAAACTACGTGAGCTACCCCGAAACAGCCTATCAATTAGGGCCAACCCGTCTCTGTGGCAAAAGAGTGGGAAGATTTCCGGGTAGAGGTGACAAACCTACCGAACCTAGTTATAGCTGGTTGCCTAAGAAATGAATAGAAGTTCAGCCTCACACTCCTTAACTCAAAAATAAATTTAAAATACACGAGATAAAGAAATATGTGAGAGTTAGTCAAAGGGGGTACAGCCCCTTTGAAACAGGACACAGCCTCATCAGGAGGTTAAAGATTATATTAAATAAGATAAAACCGCTCTAGTGGGCCTAAAAGCAGCCATCCAAACAGAAAGCGTTAAAGCTCTGGCGGAATAAAAATCCATTATCCAAATACATTATCTAAAACCCCTAACCTTATTAGGCCACTCCATGCCTACATGGAAGAAATACTGCTAAAATGAGTAATAAGAAAGAATCCCTTTCTCCTAGCCTACGTGTACACTAGATCGGACCAACCACTAGTAATTATCGAGCCCAACCAAAGAGGGAAATGTGAACACCTAAAACACCAAGAAAACCTCACATAAAATAATCGTTAAACCCACACCGGAAGGCCTATATAGGAAAGACTAAAAGAAAAGGAAGGAACTCGGCAAACACTTACAAGCCTCGCCTGTTTACCAAAAACATCGCCTCCTGCAAAAATCAACGTATAGGAGGTCTTGCCTGCCCAGTGACAAGTTAAACGGCCGCGGTATTTTGACCGTGCGAAGGTAGCGCAATCACTTGTCTTTTAAATGAAGACCTGTATGAATGGTGGAACGAGGGCTTAACTGTCTCCCCTTTCAAGTCAATGAAATTGATCTGCCCGTGCAGAAGCGGACATAAAACTACAAGACGAGAAGACCCTTTGGAGCTTAAGACTTAAGATCAACTATGTCAAGAATCCAAAATAACATTAAACTAAATAGCAACTGATCCCTGTCTTCGGTTGGGGCGACCGCGGGAGAAAACAAAGCTCCCACGCGGACCGGGATAACATCCTAAAACTAAGAGAGACATCTCTAAGTCACAGAACTTCTGACCACAAAGATCCGGCACCATGCCGATCAACGGACCAAGTTACCCTAGGGATAACAGCGCAATCCCCTTTAAGAGTCCATATCGACAAGGGGGTTTACGACCTCGATGTTGGATCAGGACATCCTAATGGTGCAGCCGCTATTAAGGGTTCGTTTGTTCAACGATTAAAGTCCTACGTGATCTGAGTTCAGACCGGAGCAATCCAGGTCAGTTTCTATCTGTAATGCCACTTTTCCTAGTACGAAAGGACCGGAAAAAGGGGGCCCATATTATTAATACGCCCCACCACTATTTAATGCAACCAACTAAATTAAATAATGAGAGGGCATAACCCTAAAATCAAGATAAGATTATTAAGATGGCAGAGCCCGGTAATTGCAAAAGGCCTAAGCCCTTTCCCCCGGAGGTTCAAATCCTCCTCTTAATTATGATAACACTCCTAATTACATATCTCATTAATCCTCTGGCCTACATTGTACCTGTACTACTAGCAGTCGCCTTCCTAACCCTGGTTGAACGTAAAGTACTAGGATACATGCAATTACGCAAGGGCCCTAACGTAGTAGGACCCTATGGGCTCTTACAACCGATCGCAGATGGGGTAAAACTATTCATTAAAGAACCCGTACGCCCTTCAACATCTTCCCCCTTTCTTTTCCTCGCCACTCCTATACTAGCCCTTACCCTGGCCCTGACCCTGTGAGCGCCCATACCCATACCGCATTCAATAACAGACCTAAACCTAGGTGTATTATTTATCCTAGCTCTTTCCAGTTTAGCAGTCTACTCCATCCTAGGCTCAGGCTGAGCCTCTAATTCAAAATATGCCTTAATCGGGGCCCTACGAGCAGTCGCCCAAACTATCTCCTATGAAGTCAGCCTAGGCCTAATTCTATTATCAGTCATCATCTTCACCGGGGGCTTTACCCTTCAAATATTTAATACAACACAAGAAGCAGTATGACTGCTTATTCCAGCCTGGCCCTTAGCCGCCATATGATACATTTCTACTTTAGCAGAAACAAATCGAGCCCCTTTCGACCTTACAGAAGGGGAATCAGAACTCGTCTCTGGCTTCAACGTAGAATACGCCGGAGGGCCATTTGCCCTTTTCTTCCTGGCCGAATATGCTAACATCTTACTAATAAACACCCTCTCAACCATCCTGTTTCTAGGCGCAACCCACAACATCATCATACCAGAAATCACCTCAATCAACATTATAACGAAAGCCGCCCTACTCTCCATGCTATTCTTATGAATTCGTGCATCCTACCCACGATTCCGATATGACCAACTGATGCACCTCGTATGAAAAAACTTCCTACCCATAACACTAGCCCTAATTCTATGGCACATTGCCCTGCCCATTGCACTAACAGGCTTACCACCCCAATTATAGCCCAAGGAGCTGTGCCCGAATGCCCAAGGACCACTTTGATAGAGTGACTTATGGAGGTTAAAATCCCCCCGGCTCCTTAGAAAGAAGGGACTCGAACCCATATCGTGGAGATCAAAACCCCAAGTGTTTCCATTACACCACTTCCTAGTAAGATCAGCTAAATTAAGCTTTTGGGCCCATACCCCAAAAATGTAGGTTAAAATCCTTCTCTTACCAATGAGTCCATACATTATTATAATTTTACTATCCAGCCTCGGCCTAGGCACAGTCCTAACATTTATAAGCTCCCACTGACTATTGGCCTGAATAGGACTTGAAATTAATACACTAGCAATCTTACCACTAATAGCCCAACATCACCACCCACGAGCAGTAGAAGCAACCACCAAATACTTCTTAACACAAGCAGCTGCAGCAGCAACCATCCTATTTGCCAGCACTATTAATGCCTGAGCAACAGGAGAATGAAATATCAATTGCTTAACCCACCCAATCGCAACCACACTCGTCACAATAGCCCTAGCACTGAAAGTGGGCTTAGCCCCTATACATTTTTGAATGCCCCCTGTCATACAAGGACTAGACCTCACAACAGGACTTATCATGGCCACTTGACAAAAACTAGCCCCCTTCGCCCTAATCATCCAAATAGCCCCCTTCACCCACCCTCAACTACTAACAGCCCTAGGATTACTATCAGTACTTATTGGTGGATGAGGAGGCCTAAATCAAACCCAACTGCGAAAAATCCTAGCCTATTCATCGATCGCCCACCTTGGATGAATAACTGTAATTGTACAACTCAAACCACAACTAACCATCCTAACACTATGCCTATACATTATCATAACAATAGCAACCTTCATAACATTCAAATTAATAAGTGCTACAAAAATTAATACACTAGCAACAAGCTGAGCTAAAGCCCCCCTTCTGACTGCAACTGCCGCCCTTGCCCTCTTGTCACTAGGAGGTCTCCCCCCTCTAACAGGCTTCATACCAAAATGACTAATTTTACAAGAACTTACCACACAAGGCCTCCCCCTAACCGCAACAATAATAGCACTTAGCGCACTACTAAGTTTATATTTCTACCTACGACTGTGCTATTCTATAACCCTCACAATAGCCCCAAACACAAACAACGCCTTAACCCCTTGACGCCTACAAAACACACAAACCAAAAACTTGCTGGTCATTACAATAGCCCTAACCCTCATATTACTCCCCCTGACCCCTCTTGCCCAAACACTGATTAACTAGAGACTTAGGATAATGCCAGACCAAAAGCCTTCAAAGCTTTAAGTAGGAGTTAAAATCTCCTAGTCCCTGCCTAAGGCTTGCGGGACTCTATCCCACATCTTCTGAATGCAACTCAGACACTTTAATTAAGCTAAAGCCTTACTAGATGAGAAGGCCTCGATCCTACAAACTCCTAGTTAACAGCTAGACGCTCAAGCCAGCGAGCATTCATCTACTTCCCCCGCCTCCTTTCAAAAAGGCGGGGAAAGCCCCGGCAGGCAATTAGCCTGCATCTTCGGATTTGCAATCCGATGTGTAATACACCACAAGACTTGATAGGAAAAGGACTTAAACCTTTGTACATGGAGCTACAATCCACCGCCTAAACCCTCGGCCACCCTACCTGTGACAATCACACGCTGATTCTTCTCAACTAACCATAAAGACATTGGTACCCTCTACTTAGTATTTGGTGCTTGAGCCGGAATAGTTGGCACAGCCCTTAGCCTGCTAATTCGGGCTGAGTTAGCCCAACCCGGAGCCCTTCTAGGGGATGACCAGATTTATAACGTCATTGTTACTGCTCATGCCTTCATCATAATTTTCTTTATAGTAATACCAATCATAATCGGGGGCTTTGGTAACTGACTTGTACCACTAATAATTGGAGCGCCAGATATGGCATTCCCACGAATAAACAACATGAGCTTCTGACTACTCCCTCCCTCCTTCTTGCTACTACTAGCTTCTTCCGGAGTTGAAGCCGGGGCAGGCACGGGATGAACTGTTTACCCCCCGCTTGCTGGAAACCTTGCACACGCGGGGGCCTCTGTAGACTTAACTATCTTCTCCCTGCATCTCGCAGGTGCATCCTCCATTCTAGGGGCAATTAATTTTATTACAACCATTATCAACATGAAACCCCCTGCTATCTCCCAATACCAGACCCCCTTATTTGTTTGAGCCGTTCTAATTACAGCCGTACTCCTGCTACTATCCCTGCCAGTTTTAGCTGCCGGCATCACAATGTTACTAACAGACCGCAACCTAAACACCACCTTCTTTGATCCTGCCGGAGGAGGAGACCCCATCCTTTACCAGCACTTATTCTGGTTCTTTGGCCACCCAGAAGTATACATTTTAATTCTTCCAGGATTTGGAATAATTTCCCACATCGTAGCCTACTATTCCGGGAAAAAAGAGCCCTTTGGCTATATAGGAATAGTATGAGCCATAATAGCCATCGGTTTATTAGGCTTCATCGTATGAGCCCACCACATATTTACAGTAGGAATAGACGTAGACACCCGAGCATATTTTACATCTGCAACAATAATTATTGCAATCCCAACAGGCGTGAAAGTATTCAGCTGACTCGCTACCTTACATGGAGGGTCAATCAAGTGAGAGACCCCCATACTATGAGCCCTCGGTTTTATTTTCCTATTTACTGTAGGAGGCCTTACAGGAATCGTGCTAGCCAACTCATCCCTCGACATCGTACTTCATGATACATATTATGTAGTAGCCCACTTTCATTACGTCTTATCAATAGGAGCCGTGTTTGCTATTATAGGAGCATTCGTACACTGATTCCCCTTATTTACAGGCTATACAATACACGACACCTGAACAAAAATCCACTTCGGAACAATATTTGTAGGAGTCAATCTTACCTTCTTCCCCCAACACTTCCTAGGCCTAGCTGGTATACCACGACGATACTCAGATTACCCGGACGCCTACTCATTATGAAACATTATCTCATCTGTTGGCTCCCTAATTTCTCTAGTAGCAGTCGTAATATTCCTCTATATTTTATGAGAAGCCTTCACTGCTAAACGAGAAGTGCTCTCCGTCGAACTAACCTCTACAAACGTAGAATGATTACACGGATGCCCTCCACCTTACCACACATTTGAAGAACCAGCATTCGTACAAGTACGAACAAATTAACGAGAAAGGAAGGAATCGAACCCCCATAAACTAGTTTCAAGCCAGTCACATAACCGCTCTGTCACTTCCATAAGATACTAGTAAAAAAGAATATTACACTGCCTTGTCAAGGCAAAATTGTAGGTTAAAATCCTGCGTATCTTAAGCTTAACAGCTTAATGGCACATCCCTCACAATTAGGATTCCAAGACGCGGCCTCCCCTGTAATAGAAGAACTTCTCCACTTCCACGACCATGCCTTAATAATCGTTTTCCTAATTAGCACCCTAGTACTATATATTATTGTTGTGATAGTTACCACCAAACTTACCAACAAATATATTTTAGATTCTCAAGAAATTGAAATCGTCTGAACAGTTCTACCAGCTGTAATCCTCATTCTAATCGCCCTTCCATCCCTTCGAATTCTCTACCTAATAGATGAAGTAAATGACCCTCATCTAACCGTAAAAGCCATAGGACATCAATGATACTGAAGCTACGAATATACAGATTATGAAAATTTAGCTTTCGACTCATACATAATCCCAACACAAGACCTAGTCCCAGGCCAATTCCGACTACTTGAAACCGACCATCGAATAGTAATCCCTATAGAATCCCCAATTCGAGTCCTAGTCTCAGCTGAAGACGTACTACACTCCTGAGCTGTTCCCGCATTAGGAATTAAAATAGACGCTGTACCAGGACGACTAAACCAAACATCATTTATTACCTCCCGCCCAGGAGTATTCTACGGGCAGTGTTCCGAGATTTGCGGGGCTAATCACAGCTTTATACCTATTGTTGTAGAAGCCGTTCCTCTAGAACATTTTGAAAACTGATCCTCTCTCATGCTTGAAGACGCCTCACTAGGAAGCTAAATAGGGTTTAGCGTTAGCCTTTTAAGCTAAAGATTGGTGCCCCCCAACCACCCCTAGTGACATGCCACAATTAAACCCCGCCCCATGATTTGCAATCCTTGTGTTCTCATGACTAATTTTTCTAACAGTAATCCCCCACAAAGTACTAAGTCACACATTTACAAATGAAATCACAGCATTAAGCGCCGAAACCCTTAAATCAGACACCTGAAACTGACCATGGCACTAAACCTATTTGACCAATTTATGAGCCCCACACACCTGGGAATCCCCCTAATTGCCATTGCACTTACTTTACCTTGAATTCTAGTGCCCGCCCCCACTAATCGTTATCAAAGTAACCGCTTAGTCTCCCTCCAGAACTGGTTCATTAAAACATTTACGCAACAGCTCCTATTACCCATTAACCAAGCAGGACACAAATGAGCTATAATTCTGGCCTCCCTAATAATTTTCATTCTAACACTCAACGTCTTAGGCTTGTTGCCCTACACTTTCACACCAACAACACAATTATCCCTAAACATAGGCTTAGCTGTCCCACTTTGACTAGCAACCGTAATTATTGGGCTCCGAAACCAGCCAACAGCAGCACTAGGCCACCTTCTGCCAGAAGGAACCCCTGTTCCCCTAATCCCGGTCCTAATCATTATCGAAACAATTAGTTTATTCATTCGACCTTTAGCACTAGGAGTACGACTAACAGCTAATCTTACAGCTGGGCACTTGTTAATTCAACTAATCTCAACCGCCACAATTACACTAATGCCCATAATGACTACAGTAGCCACACTAACCGCTATCCTCCTAGTGCTATTAACACTACTAGAAGTAGCAGTAGCCGTAATCCAAGCTTATGTCTTTGTTCTCCTATTAAGCCTATACCTACAAGAAAACGTCTAATGACCCACCAAGCACATGCATATCATATGGTAGATCCTAGCCCATGGCCCCTAACCGGCGCAGTAGCTGCTCTCCTAATAACATCAGGTTTAGCAATCTGATTCCATTTCCACTCAACAACTCTAATAACACTAGGCCTAGTGTTACTACTACTCACTATATATCAATGATGACGAGACATTGTACGAGAAGGCACCTTTCAAGGCCACCACACACCCCCCGTACAAAAAGGCCTACGATACGGCATAATTCTCTTCATCACATCAGAAGTCTTCTTCTTCCTAGGATTTTTCTGAGCATTTTACCATTCCAGCCTCGCCCCCACACCAGAACTTGGAGGATGCTGACCTCCCACTGGAATCACAACTTTAGACCCCTTTGAAGTCCCACTCCTTAACACCGCCGTTCTCCTAGCATCGGGCGTAACTGTCACATGGGCCCACCACAGCCTAATAGAAGGGGGACGTAAACAAGCCATTCAATCCCTCGCCCTCACAATTCTATTAGGCCTATACTTCACTGCCCTTCAAGCCATAGAATACTATGAAGCCCCTTTCACTATCGCAGATGGAGTATATGGCTCAACATTCTTCGTAGCAACAGGCTTCCACGGACTCCATGTCATTATTGGCTCATCTTTCCTGGCCGTCGGCCTTTTACGACAAATCCAATACCACTTTACATCAGAACACCACTTTGGATTCGAAGCAGCTGCCTGATATTGACACTTCGTAGATGTTGTATGATTATTCTTATATGTCTCTATTTACTGATGAGGCTCATATCTTTCTAGTATTCAAAGTTAGTACGAGTGACTTCCAATCACCTAGTCTTGGTTAAAGTCCAAGGAAAGATAATGAATCTAATTATAGTTATAATAACTATCTCCACAGCCCTTTCCATAATCCTAGCCCTAGTGTCATTCTGATTGCCTCAAATAAACCCTGACACAGAAAAACTATCCCCCTATGAATGCGGCTTTGACCCCCTTGGATCAGCACGTCTACCCTTTTCTCTACGCTTCTTCCTAATTGCTATCCTATTTCTACTGTTTGACCTAGAAATCGCTCTCCTCTTGCCCCTGCCCTGGGGCAATCAACTACCAGACCCCTCCTATACCCTTCTATGAACCGCAACTGTCCTGATTCTACTTACGTTAGGCCTAATTTATGAGTGAGTTCAAGGAGGCCTAGAATGAGCTGAATAGGGAATTAGTCCAAAAATAAGACCTCTGATTTCGGCTCAGAAAACCACGGTTAAAATCCGTGATTCCCTTATGACACCCGTATACTTTACCTTTATCTCAGCATTTACCCTCGGACTAACAGGCCTAGCATTCCACCGCAATCACTTAATATCAGCACTACTCTGTTTAGAGGGCATAATATTATCCTTATTCCTAGCCCTAGCTCTTTGAATACTACAACTAGAAGCTACTGCCTTTTCCGCCGCACCCATTCTTCTATTAGCCTTTTCAGCCTGCGAGGCTAGCGCAGGCCTAGCATTACTGGTTGCTACAGCCCGAACCCACGGGACCGACCGCCTACAAGCCCTAAACCTCCTACAATGTTAAAAATCTTAATTCCCACAATCATACTATTTCCCACGATTTGAATAACCTCCCCAAAATGACTATGAACCACAACAACCTTCCAAAGTTTTATTATTGCCCTAATTAGCCTTACTTGATTGAAATACCCTTTAGAAACAGGCTGAGCCTCCTCCAGCCACTACATAGGCACAGACCCTTTATCAACACCACTACTAGTACTCACTTGCTGATTACTTCCTCTTATAATCCTAGCCAGCCAAAACCACATCAAAACAGAGCCCATTAACCGCCAACGAACCTACATTACCCTATTAACCTCCCTACAAGCATTCTTAATTATAGCATTCGGGGCCACCGAGATCATTATATTTTACATTATATTTGAAGCAACCCTAATCCCAACACTAATCATTATTACTCGGTGAGGTAATCAAGCCGAGCGATTAAGTGCAGGGACTTATTTTCTATTCTACACCCTAACCGGCTCCCTTCCCCTACTAGTTGCCCTTCTATTACTACACACTGATATAGGAACCCTCTCAATAACTACCATTCAGTATTCCCAACCCCTAAATCTTCATACCTGAGGGGATAAAATCTGATGAGCGGGCTGTTTAATCGCATTCCTAGTAAAAATACCATTATATGGCATCCACTTATGATTACCAAAAGCCCATGTAGAGGCCCCCGTAGCAGGCTCAATAGTCCTAGCAGCAATTTTATTAAAGCTAGGAGGTTATGGCATAATACGAATAATAATTATCCTAGACCCCCTATCAAAAGATCTAGTCTATCCTATTATTGCCTTAGCCTTATGAGGCGTAATCATAACAGGCTCCATTTGTCTACGACAAACGGACCTAAAATCACTAATTGCCTATTCATCTGTAAGCCACATAGGACTGGTAGCAGGAGGCATTCTAATTCAAACACCATGAGGTTTTACCGGAGCCTTAGTACTAATAATCGCCCACGGCCTAGTATCCTCTGCCTTATTCTGCCTGGCTAACACTACCTACGAACGAACCCACAGCCGAACTATAGTACTAGCCCGAGGCCTCCAAATTATCTTCCCACTGACAGCCACCTGATGATTCATCGCTAATCTAGCAAACCTAGCCCTACCCCCTCTCCCTAACCTAATAGGAGAACTAATAATTATCACAACAATATTTAACTGATCCCCTTGAACCCTTATCTTAACAGGAGCAGGGACCCTCATCACCGCAGCCTACTCCCTATACCTATTCTTAATAACACAACGAGGGCCCCTCCCCCAACATATTACTAACCTACAGCCCTTCCACACACGAGAACATTTATTAATAACACTACATCTGCTCCCTGTCATTCTCCTTATCACAAAACCAGAAATTATATGAGGCTGATGATATTGTAGATATAGTTTAACACAAAACATTAGATTGTGGTTCTAAAAATAGAGGTTAAATTCCTCTTATCCACCGAAAGAGGCCAGAGGCAATAAGGACTGCTAATCCCTATCACCATGGTTAAATTCCATGGCTCATTCAAACGCTTCTAAAGGATAATAGTTCATCCGTTGGTCTTAGGAACCAAAAACTCTTGGTGCAACTCCAAGTAGAAGCTATGGTAAATACTATTATAACTACTACTCTACTACTAACCTTAACAACACTCATTTGACCCCTTATCATAACACTTAGCCCCCAGCCACTAAAACAAGATTGAGCTCTCAAATACGCCAAAACAGCAGTAAGCACTGCATTCTTTATCAATATTATTCCCTTAATTATTTTCTTAGACCAAGGAACAGAAACTATCATTACCACATGAAACTGAATAAACATTTCAAGTTTCGACATTAATGTCAGCTTTAAATTTGACCACTACTCACTAATCTTCACCCCCGTAGCCCTATACGTAACATGATCAATTCTAGAGTTCGCATCATGATATATACACTCCGACCCCTATCTAAACCGATTCTTCAAATACTTATTATTATTCCTAGTAGCAATAATTACTTTAGTTACTGCCAACAACATATTCCAACTCTTTATTGGTTGAGAAGGAGTAGGAATTATGTCCTTCCTACTCATTGGCTGATGACACGGCCGAGCCGACGCCAACACAGCAGCCATACAAGCAGTCATTTATAACCGAGTCGGAGACGTAGGCCTAATCCTGGCGATAGCCTGAATCGCAATAAACTTTAACTCATGAGAAATTCCTCAAATCTTTCTTTTATCCAAAGATTTTGACATAACCCTGCCTTTAATAGGAATCATTCTAGCCGCCACTGGAAAATCCGCACAATTTGGCCTACACCCTTGACTCCCTTCCGCCATAGAAGGCCCAACCCCAGTGTCAGCGCTACTACACTCAAGTACTATAGTAGTTGCAGGTATTTTCTTGCTAATCCGACTTCACCCCTTAATAGAAAACAACCAACTAGCACTGACCACCTGTCTATGCCTAGGCGCCCTAACAACCCTATTCACCGCTACCTGCGCCCTCACCCAAAATGACATCAAGAAAATTGTAGCCTTTTCAACATCAAGCCAACTAGGCCTAATAATAGTCACTATTGGACTTAACCAACCCCAGCTAGCCTTCTTACACATCTGCACCCACGCCTTTTTCAAAGCCATACTCTTCCTTTGTTCAGGATCCATCATTCACAGCCTCAATGATGAACAAGATATCCGAAAAATAGGGGGCCTACACAAACTTATACCATTTACCTCCTCCTGCCTCATCATTGGAAGCCTTGCCCTTACAGGAATGCCTTTCCTAGCAGGATTCTTCTCAAAAGACGCAATCATTGAAGCCCTAAACACCTCTCACTTAAACGCCTGAGCCCTAACCCTAACACTAATCGCCACATCATTCACTGCAGTCTACAGCCTACGAGTAATCTTCTTTGTAACCATAGGCTCCCCCCGATTCCCAGCCCTATCCCCAATCAACGAAAATCACCAAACACTGACTGCCCCTATCGAACGCCTAGCCTGAGGAAGCATCATCGCAGGCCTAATCCTCACCCTAAACTTTCTACCCTCGAAAATCCCAACTATGACAATACCCCCTTCTCTTAAGTTAGCCGCATTGCTAGTCACAATCACAGGTCTTATTATTGCATTAGCCTTAGCCACAGCAACCACTAAACAAATTAAAATTTCCCCTTCACTATTACTACACAATTTCTCCAACATATTAGGATTCTTTCCCCCAATTATTCACCGAATAATACCTAAACTAAACCTTTCACTAGGCAAACAAGCAACTAAATTCGACCGACAATGACTAGAAATTGGACCAAAAGGCCTACATCCCGCACACCACTACATCTCCTCGCTCTTTGACAAAACCAACACAAACATTATTAAAGTCTATTTAACCTCTTACCTAATCTCAATCGCCCTAGCCATCACCCTTCTATTTACACTTTAAACTGCTCGAAGTGCTCCACGACTCAAACCACGTGTTAATTCCAACACTACAAAAAGACACAATAACAAAACCCAAGCACACAAAACCAACATTCCGCCCCCAACAGAATATATCAAAGAAACTCCCCCCACATCCCCCCGCACCATAAAAAATTCATTAAACTCATCCACAACAACCCAACCCCCATAACCACTTCAAAACCATCATCCCGCCACCCCAACCACAAACAAATATATCAAAGCATAAGTTTTTACCGACCCCGCCCCCCATGTTTCAGGGAAGGGCTCAGAGGCTAAAGCCGCCGAATAAGCAAATACTACTAACATTCCCCCCAAATAAATCAAAAATAGTATTAAACCAATTAACGACCCACCATGCCCAACCAAAACCACACACCCCACCCCAGCTGCCATCGCTAATCCTAACGCTGCGAAATACGGTGCAGGATTAGAAGCAACTCCCACCAAGCCCACCACCAAACTTAATAAAAGAAGATCAAGAAAATACATCATAATTCTCACCAGGACTTTAACCAGGACTAATGACTTGAAAAACCACCGTTGTAATTCAACTATAAGAACTTATGGTCATCCGAAAAACACACCCCTTGTTTAAAATTGTTAACGACGCACTAATTGATCTCCCCGCCCCTTCCAACATTTCTGTATGATGAAATTTTGGTTCCCTCTTACTACTTTGTCTAGTAACACAAATTCTAACAGGATTATTCCTAGCTATACACTACACATCAGACATTTCAACTGCATTTTCCTCCGTAGCTCACATCTGTCGAGACGTAAACTACGGATGAATTATCCGCAACCTTCACGCCAATGGAGCCTCCTTCTTCTTCCTCTGCATCTATTTACACATCGGCCGGGGCCTATACTACGGCTCCTACTTATATAAAGAAACCTGAAACGTTGGGGTAATCCTATTACTCCTTACAATAGCAACAGCATTCGTTGGATACGTACTACCATGAGGTCAAATATCCTTCTGAGGAGCAACTGTCATCACAAACCTCCTATCAGCAGTACCCTATATAGGAGACATACTAGTACAATGAATCTGAGGTGGCTTCTCCGTAGACAACGCAACACTGACACGATTCTTCGCATTCCACTTCCTACTACCATTCGCAGTTGTAGGGGCCACACTCCTACACGCCCTTTTCCTACATGAAACCGGCTCAAACAACCCACTAGGCCTAAACTCCGACGCCGACAAAATCTCTTTCCACCCCTACTTCTCCTACAAAGACATTCTAGGATTCATTGTCCTATTGACAGCCCTAGCCTCCCTAGCGCTCTTCTCCCCCAACCTACTAGGAGACCCAGAAAACTTCACCCCAGCCAACCCCTTAGTAACCCCTCCTCACATCAAACCAGAATGATACTTCTTATTTGCATATGCCATTCTACGCTCTATCCCCAATAAACTAGGAGGAGTCCTTGCCCTATTATTCTCCATCCTCGTACTCATAGTAGTCCCCCTGCTCCACACATCTAAACAACAAGGCCTCACCTTCCGCCCCATCGCCCAATTTATATTTTGGCTCCTAGTAGCAGACGTAATAATCCTCACCTGAATTGGAGGAATGCCAGTTGAGCACCCATTCGTCATCATCGGACAAATTGCCTCCGTCCTATACTTCTCATTATTCCTAATCTTAAACCCTTTAACAGGCTGATTAGAAAACAAACTCCTCAACCTTCATTGCCCTAGTAGCTTAGCCACTAAAGCGCCGGTCTTGTAATCCGGAGATCGAAGGTTAAAATCCTTCCTAGTGCCAGAAAAGAGAGATTTTAACTCCCACCCCTAACTCCCAAAGCTAGGATTCTAAACTAAACTATTTTCTGTTAACAGCATGTTCCGACATGCATTAATTCACTATGGTATAGTACATAATATGCATAACACAACCCTATGCTTTAGTACATATTATGCATAATTTTACATAATGGTCTCATTCATTAGATTAAACTCGGCCATACAAATTATATGACATCCTCCTACATCAGTTAATCACATAACCACTACATACATTTGCCACCTATTGAAGTTCCACAAGAACTCCCGTTGACCGGAAGAAATTGCCTACCTCAAATAACTGCATGTTCCAATAATTCCTATGCCTGAACAACGGTTCTTTTAACTAGACCTTATTAATGTAGTAAGAGACCACCAACCCTATATACCTTAATGTACGGACTCCTTGATAGGGTCAGGGACAAAAATCGTGGGGGTTTCACAACTTGCACTATTACTGGCATCTGGTTCCTATTTCAGGGCCATTTTACCTCTAACCCCCCAACCCTGAATTATCCTGGCATAAGTTATTGGTGGGACCTCTCTATAGCACAAACTCCCCAAGCAAAGCGTTCATTTAAAGGCATGGGGTTTTTTTTTTGGGATCACTTTCATTTGGCATATTTCATGCATCAATCCCAACTTGTCCCATCAAGGGAGTCCATTTCCTTGCTTGACGAATAGTCTATGTGCGCCTTAATGACATAATCCTAAAGATCCACAGAGATGTATTTCACGTGCATACCTTTACCCTTAACTCCACACACTATTATGAGATTCCCCCCCCTTTCGCGCGCGGTAAACCCCCCTACCCCCTAATGCCCAGCAAGTCCTAAGTTATCCTGTTAAACCCCTAAACCAGGTTAGGCCCGATTGGCATCATCAACTAATTATGATGTGTGTTGATATATAGTGTTATAAATTTGAATTATATTGTATA